CTTTGTTGTTCAAAATGAATGGTTTCATTTTTGTAATTTTCTAATCGTTCCAAATTCTCATAAGTGGCATTAATCAAATTCACCTTTTCTCGTTCTATCTCAGAATATCCATTCACTCGAAACTCATCTGCTTCCATTTCTACTTTCCGTAAGCGAGCCCGGGCTTTTTCGAGCTGCTCAATAGCTCCTCCACGTAGTTCTTCTGAATTTCGAATAGTACTCAAGATTCTTTGTTTTCGATTATCTAATAAATCACTTAATGAAAGTAGATTATCTTCCCATTCATTTCAAAACTTCCATGATCTCTTCCCGAACCAAACATGAATCTTTCGATTCATTTGGCTCTCACGCTCAGTTACTTATGGGGCATTTCCATTGTAATGAACCTATCCTCTCTTCTCTGTTTGTATTCTAAGATATTGAAACTTATACAAGACCAGAATATTTGGAGGACTCTTCCGCCCAGACAAAAAAATCTGTAATTGTCAGCAAAGTTGTTTCTTTTTTTTATTGATTTCTTTTGATTTTTCTTCAAATCCAAAAAATGATTCTTATTTGATACATAGGTCGTCGATTCGGCATTGGATAAAAAAAGGGCGGGGTACCCATTTTTCCAGGAAATGGTTCAAATCATTTTATCGATATGAGTGTTCTATATCGGATAAATTGCCAACTATTCATTTTGAAACCATCTTCGTACTAACGTAGTGGTAGAAAGAGTACCATGTTGTGCCTGGACTTCAAACGATTTAGTTTTAACCATGTTAATGGTCCCACATTATTGGTTGATAGAGAATCAAAGTTTATTTACCAATGAGTCACGAAATGCTATGGTTCTTACATATGATGTATGAATTTATTCAGAAGTCATTCGTCGAGATCGTGCACCTTTCTTTCCTATAAAAAAAAAATAGAAAGTGCAGCTGGTTGGATCCAACCTATTCTTGAAATACACAACTCGCACACACTCCCTTTCCAAAAAAGATCAATACACCAAGCACTACACTTAGATTTATTGGATTTGTTGCTAAAATATCGGTATTAAACCCGAAACTTCCGGCCGATGACCAGTAACCCACGGAAACAAAAGAATCGGTTATATTTTTCATACGCTCTCCTCTATCCTCTTATAGATAGGACGAACAAAATTGAACAGAGTTCATTTTTTATCACTTCGCCCTTCTTTTTTTGATTGATTTCTTTTTCTTAATTTCCTTATTTATAAATATGAATCTATAAATTTAGAATTTCATTTTCTAAATTGAGAAATGGATTTATTATTTGAATTGAAGTTCAAAATAAGATACTTATTAGGCCCGGGCCTCCTGTCAATTGAGAAATACCTCGTTTGTTACAACGTATTCTAAAAGTAAAAAAGGGGGGGGAGTTCCATTGGACTAAGGAAGAAAGAAAGTGGCAAGTACAAGGCAGTAAAATAAGAAAAAATATGTATTTTTCACATTTCTGGGATTAAACAAAAGGATTCGCAAATAAAAGCGCTAATGCCACGACCAGTCCGTAAATTGTTAAAGCTTCCATAAAAGCCAGACTAAGTAATAAAGTACCGCGTATTTTACCCTCTGCTTCTGGTTGTCTCGCGATACCTTCTACGGCTTGGCCCGCAGCAGTACCCTGACCAACTCCAGGTCCAATCGAAGCAAGCCCGACGGCCAATCCAGCAGCAATAACCGAAGCGGCAGAAATCAGTGGATTCATGGTAAGCTCCTCGCACTCTCGCACCAAAATAAAGAAATGGTTAATGATACAATCTATCAATGAATTATTACTTAATTATTCCATCACTAAGATCCATTCGGTCGAAATAACTAATAACTCCGAATTGAAGTAATGGTATTACTGAATCATCAGAACTACTTCGATATCTCGTTTTTAGTTCCTATCCATGGAGTCTTTGTAAATTTATACGGTTCTATTTCTTTGTTCCGAACCATTCTTTCAATTCTTCGCTCTTTCTCTTGTATATGCTTGACTTCATCTGTTTATTCATTCAATCTACAGTCACAAACGAAACGAAAAGACTTCCACAAACGAAACGGAAAGACTTCTAACGAAATGGAAGAACTTCTATTGGAATCCATCTAAATTCAGTGAGATGGGAAATAGAAATAATATATATATGAATAGTCCGTATATAACTAGTGAATATCTAATATCACATATACATGTGTTTCTTCCATAACGTAAACCATCCGCACCGTATATTGAATCGAATTCTAGAATCCTTTTTCGAAACATACACAGGAGTTGGCTTATAGCCATTCCATAGACCTAGCTCGACCTCCTTAACCTACTTTTTTTAGAATTCCCCAATATCGTACATTTTTCTTACTCCTACTCTAGATCATTGTATATATACATATATATATTATGCTACCAAGCAGATTCTCTTGATGCTCCCAAGCGGATTCTCTTGAGCCACCCTGGAATAAGCTTCAAAAAAAAAATATTTTCTTTGTATTTCGAAAGCTATTCAATGATG